AGAAAACTTAACATTGCTATCACACGAATTGAAAAGCCTTATGGAAACCCTAATATTCTTGCAGAATTTATAGCCGGCCAATTAAAAAATCGAGTTTCTTTTCGCAAAGCAATGAAAAAGGCTATAGAATTAACTGAACAAGCAGATACAAAAGGAATTCAAGTGCAAATTGCAGGACGTATTGACGGAAAAGAAATTGCGCGTGTTGAATGGATCAGAGAGGGTAGGGTTCCACTACAAACCATTCGAGCTAAAATTGATTATTGTTCCTATACAGTTCGAACGATCTATGGGGTATTAGGCATCAAAATTTGGATATTTATAGACGGGGAATAATAAACCTTTATTTGCCTTTCCATTCTATCCAGCGATGGAACAAAAAATGATAAATTCGTTTCTTCTTTTTCTTTTCTGTTCAATAAAAAAAAATGAAAAATTATAATTCTATAGGGTTGAATAAAAATTCAATTAATCTTTTGATAAAATTGCTATGCTTAGTGTGTGACTCGTTGGTTTTTTGAGGGTTAGTATAAAAAACCAGCCCCATAGTATAAACAAATAACTATAGAAGTAATAACCAACTCATCACTTCGTATTATCTGGATCCAAAGAACCAGTCAAGATATGATATATTGTTCATATTGTTGTAGCAACTGAAATCTTTTTTTATTAAAAAAATCTGCTTCTAAGTTGTCAATCGAAATAAAAAAAAGGGTATGGATAAATGGAAGGATGAGAGAAAGAAATAAAAAGAATATTGATGATATATAATTCCAATATGTAAGGTCTATGAGTCATCTCATAAAAAAGCTGTGTAATAAAGCATCAATACGGATTCATCATTAAATGGATCTACTCATCGAACAAAAAATAAAGAGCTTCGAGCCAATAAAGACTAAGAATATTGACTCAAGAACTAATAGCTCCATTGTAGAATTGAGACCTAACCATAAAGTAAGAAGCGATGGGAACGATGGAACCTGTGAATTCAAAAGATTCTAGTGAAAATGAATTCGAATGATTCATTGATCGGGATGGCGGAACCGACCAGAGACCAATTTATCTATTCGGAAAAGTTATGAACTAATGATAGAACTGAAATATAAATTGAAAGAGTAAATATTCGCCCGCGAAAACTTTATTTTATTGATTTTCTTGGATTGCTAAATTTGGGTCAATCCAATACGATAAAGAGTAAAACAAAAGAAAGATTCGTTTTAACATTCTAAAAACCATATATATAAATATAAGAAAAAAATAGTTATTTAATATATTTAGTTATCTATACAAACAAGATATACAAATTAATAATAGATTTGATCTAGATTAAATGAAATCCATGATTCAGTATATTATTTATTAAATACATGTATATCTTAATTCAAATTATATTATATCTGAATTCAAAATCTTTAATTTGAATTCATTTTATTCGCGAGGAGCTGGATGAGAAGAAACTCTCACGTCCGGTTCTGTAGTAGAGATGGAATTCAAAACAAACCATCAACTATAACCCCAAAAGAACCAGATTCCGTAAACAACATAGAGGAAGAATGAAGGGAATATCTTATCGAGGTAATCATATTTGTTTTGGTAAATACGCTCTTCAGGCACTTGAACCCGCTTGGATCACATCTAGACAAATAGAAGCAGGTCGACGAGCAATGACACGAAATGCACGTCGTGGTGGAAAAATATGGGTCCGCATATTTCCAGATAAACCAGTTACAGTAAGACCCGCAGAAACACGTATGGGTTCAGGTAAAGGCTCTCCCGAATATTGGGTAGCTGTTGTTAAACCAGGTCGAATCCTTTATGAAATGGGTGGAGTAACAGAAAATATAGCTAGAAGGGCTATTTCAATAGCAGCGTCCAAAATGCCTATACGAGCTCAATTCATCATTTCGGGATAAAAAAGAAATAGGCCTTGGGTAAAAAAAAAAATAGCGGGTGCAGGTTTCTTTTTTTGGACAAACAATATTTCTTTTTTTCTTCGACCTTTGTATTGTAAAAAACAGATAAAAAAAAATGATATGATTCAACCTCAAACCCATTTGAATGTAGCAGATAACAGCGGGGCTCGAGAATTGATGTGTATTCGAATCATAGGAGCTAGCAATCGTCGATATGCTCATATTGGTGACGTTATTGTTGCTGTGATCAAAGACGCAGTCCCAAACATGCCTCTAGAAAGATCAGAAGTGGTCAGAGCTGTAATTGTCCGTACTTGTAAAGAACTTAAACGTGACAACGGTATGATAATACGATATGATGACAATGCTGCAGTTGTGATTGATCAAGAAGGAAATCCAAAAGGAACTCGAGTTTTTGGTGCGATTGCCCGAGAATTGAGACAGTTCAATTTTACTAAAATAGTTTCATTAGCTCCCGAGGTATTATAAAATGAGACCACGATATGGTTATAGTAGGGTATTTAAAAGAAATAGATTAAGATTAATTTAGTAGATTTTGTCTCACGTATATACCTTTCAAAATTAAT